GCAGGACATAATTTATTTAGAATGCTGGCTTTGGGGGTCAGTAGAGAAGGTTTAACTCCTTTTGTCTTGAAGCCCTGGGTAATTATTAGGTTACATTCTTTGGTTTACAAGACCAATGCTTTAAAGTTAAGCTACAAGGGCAACAGCTTTTACTTGGATTTGCACCAAGAAATACTGGAGCCTAAGACCAGGGGAAAAGCTGTTTTCCTTTAAAAGCGGAAGTGTTGTAGATTTGGGGGGAAGGGTGGGTGAGGGATAGTTGAGGCGTGAGGTAGTGAAAATAGGGTTAATGTAACCATCATCGTTGAAAAAACAATTATTAAACACATATAATATGGGTTGATTTTAAAATTTAAAATCAAAAATTTTGTGCATCAGAAAAAAAATTTTTTTAGACCACTAATTCCGGGGGGTAATTAGTTAAGGCTACAGAAATTCCTGGTGTGGGGGGGAAGGGGGGGTGTCGAAAAAAAGAATTAGGATTTTAGTAGGAGGGGGGGGAAATGGAGATAAGATTATGTCCGTCAAGCATTCATTTAACTTGGAACAATAATAATATGCTCGACCTTCAGCGAGCACCATATGTACCACCCGGATAATATGCCATTCTCCCACCCGTTGTCCAAGAGCTGACCCAAAAAAAAAAGAAAAACCAGTAGCCAGGAAATTCAACCGAGGTAAGGTTAAGGTCTTTAGGTACTTGCTTCGAGGAAGGGATGTTTTTTAAAGTACAGGAATGGCGTCTCTTTAAGACAGGTCCATAGATTCGGGACCACCGAATGTTTTGTAAAGGTCAATTGCTGCCACTCTACTATTAATGACCCGAGGGAAGGTGAAATCCCCAAGGTGAACTTTCAACCGAGGTCACAACTAGGGACGTATGTCGCAGCGGCATATGCTGCTAGGTGAACTTGAAGGGTATTGAAAAGTCATATTCCTGATCTTTAACAAGTTAAGTGTATTATTTTAAGAAAGTTTAAGTAAGTGTACCATGGCATTTGATTTTACAAGTTCTGTGTAAAGTAATAGTTATGATCTTTGTGCAAGTGAAGGTACTATATATGTTATTATGGGCTAGAACATTCAGGATAGTGGAAAGAAAGTAATGTTTAATTAATACGTTGTACTATTTAAAATTATAGATTAAGAATACTCACATATTCAATGGTGATGTTGGTAAGTGGATAACGCAATTGGAGTTTTTTAGGTAAAGATCTGCGTATACTAAAGAACTTGAGGACCCAAACTGGTATGAACAGTATGTACAGCTTCCGATCATGATTGTAGGTATAACATTTTTCCATGCTTGGTTTTTAAGGTATGTTAAATTAATACGGGGTAATATTTTCATAATCTAAGGTTATAATATGCATATTGATATTCAGGTAAAGTTGATAAAACTATTTATGTTTATGTGTTGAAACATGTTCAGTACAATATATAATTTTATGAGGTTTATACGGGGTGGAGATACATTGCTGTTTTAGTTACAGGAAAATGTACTTCATTTTCAGTGGTTAAGATACGCTAGGTTAAAATCGAGAAATGGGGATTATACATAGAATGGTTAACCATTAGGTTCAAATCGAGAAATGGGGATTATACATAGAATGGTTAACCATTAGGTTCAAATCGAGAAATGGGGATTATACATAGAATGGTTAACCATTAGGTTCAAATCGAGAAATGGGGATTATACATAGAATGGTTAACCATTAGGTTCAAATCGAGAAATGGGGATTATACATAGAATGGTTAACCATTAGGTTCAAATCGAGAAATGGGGATTATACATAGAATGGTTAACCATTAGGTTCAAATCGAGAAATGGGGATTATACATAGAATGGTTAACCATTAGGTTCAAATCGAGAAATGGGGATTATACATAGAATGGTTAACCATTAGGTTCAAATCGAGAAATGGGGATTATACATAGAATGGTTAACCATTAGGTTCAAATCGAGAAATGGGGATTATACATAGAATGGTTAACCATTAGGTTCAAATCGAGAAATGGGGATTATACATAGAATGGTTAACCATTAGGTTCTTGTAGTTGAATTACAGCAATAGTTTTTCGTGCTATCGGTTTAGGTTGAAGTCCTGACAGGAATAGATGTTTTTTGAGGTTTGCTTGTTGCTAGGTCTTTTGGCTGTAGCGTCGAACCCTTCGCCGTATTACGCTGCTTTAGGGTTGGTGGCTGGGGCTGGTTCTGGGTGTTTAATTCTAATGACTGAAGGGTTGACTTTTTTGTCCTTGGTTTTATTTTTGGTTTATTTGGGGGGAATAATGGTTGTTTTTGCTTATAGTGCAGCTTTGGTGGCAGAGCCATATCCAGAGGCGTGAGGTAATGTTGGGGTGGTGGGTTATTTAGTGAGTTACGGTTTGGTTTTATTGTTAGGATGAATGTTGGTAGGGGTGGTATTGGAGGGGGAGGTAAGTTATGTTGCTGGGGGAAGTATAAGTTCGTGAGAGTGGTGGGGGGTTTCGGAAATTTTTTGATGTGGTGGGTGAATTTTGTTTGTGGCTGGTTGGGGGTTATTATTGACTTTGTTTGTGGCGTTGGAGGTTGTTCGTGGGCACTACAGTGGGGCTTTACGTGCAGTAAGGTTGGATGTGTGGGAAAAATGGGGAGCAGTTGAGGGGGGGTTGGGGTTTAATATATGGTGGAAGTTGGGTATAGTGGTGAGTGTGGTTTAAGGGTGGAGGAATTGGGGAAAGAGGTGAGTGGTTGGGTATAAGATAGAGGTAGGTTATTAGAAAAGTTACTAAAATAGTAGAATTGGGTTATTGGGAGAAGGAAGTGACAGAGAGGTTATGTGTTTGGCTTGAAACCAAGCTATGGGGGTTCAATTCCCTCCTTTCTTGATTAGTGGGGTATAAGTATGAGGATAAGGTGGCCGAGCAGGTGGTGGGTTGTAGCCCCGAAGACAGAGGTTTAAGTCCTCTCTTTATCAGATCCTGGAGTGTTAGCATGTGTAGTTGCAGCCTACAAGAAACAGGTTATGTCCTGTCGGGGTCTCGAGAGTTGGGTAGAATGAAGCTCGTTGGATTGAGTGTTTAGCTGTTAACTAAAATTTTGTGGGATCAAAGCCCACCTTTCTAGAAATGTTAGTGGATTTGGGGGGAAGGGTGGGTGAGGGATAGTTGAGGCGTGAGGTAGTGAAAATAGGGTTAATGTAACCATCATCGTTGAAAAAACAATTATTAAACACATATAATATGGGTTGATTTTAAAATTTAAAATCAAAAATTTTGTGCATCAGAAAAAAAATTTTTTTAGACCACTAATTCCGGGGGGGTAATTAGTTAAGGCTACAGAAATTCCTGGTGTGGGGGGGAAGGGGGGGTGTCGAAAAAAAGAATTAGGATTTTAGTAGGAGGGGGGGGAAATGGAGATAAGATTATGTCCGTCAAGCATTCATTTAACTTGGAACAATAATAATATGCTCGACCTTCAGCGAGCACCATATGTACCACCCGGATAATATGCCATTCTCCCACCCGTTGTCCAAGAGCTGACCCAAAAAAAAAAGAAAAACCAGTAGCCAGGAAATTCAACCGAGGTAAGGTTAAGGTCTTTAGGTACTTGCTTCGAGGAAGGGATGTTTTTTAAAGTACAGGAATGGCGTCTCTTTAAGACAGGTCCATAGATTCGGGACCACCGAATGTTTTGTAAAGGTCAATTGCTGCCACTCTACTATTAATGACCCGAGGGAAGGTGAAATCCCCAAGGTGAACTTTCAACCGAGGTCACAACTAGGGACGTATGTCGCAGCGGCATATGCTGCTAGGTGAACTTGAAGGGTATTGAAAAGTCATATTCCTGATCTTTAACAAGTTAAGTGTATTATTTTAAGAAAGTTTAAGTAAGTGTACCATGGCATTTGATTTTACAAGTTCTGTGTAAAGTAATAGTTATGATCTTTGTGCAAGTGAAGGTACTATATATGTTATTATGGGCTAGAACATTCAGGATAGTGGAAAGAAAGTAATGTTTAATTAATACGTTGTACTATTTAAAATTATAGATTAAGAATACTCACATATTCAATGGTGATGTTGGTAAGTGGATAACGCAATTGGAGTTTTTTAGGTAAAGATCTGCGTATACTAAAGAACTTGAGGACCCAAACTGGTATGAACAGTATGTACAGCTTCCGATCATGATTGTAGGTATAACATTTTTCCATGCTTGGTTTTTAAGGTATGTTAAATTAATACGGGGTAATATTTTCATAATCTAAGGTTATAATATGCATATTGATATTCAGGTAAAGTTGATAAAACTATTTATGTTTATGTGTTGAAACATGTTCAGTACAATATATAATTTTATGAGGTTTATACGGGGTGGAGATACATTGCTGTTTTAGTTACAGGAAAATGTACTTCATTTTCAGTGGTTAAGATACGCTAGGTTAAAATCGAGAAATGGGGATTATACATAGAATGGTTAACCGCTAGGTTAAAATCGAGAAATGGGGATTATACATAGAATGGTTAACCGCTAGGTTAAAATCGAGAAATGGGGATTATACATAGAATGGTTAACCGCTAGGTTAAAATCGAGAAATGGGGATTATACATAGAATGGTTAACCGCTAGGTTAAAATCGAGAAATGGGGATTATACATAGAATGGTTAACCGCTAGGTTAAAATCGAGAAATGGGGATTATACATAGAATGGTTAACCGCTAGGTTAAAATCGAGAAATGGGGATTATACATAGAATGGTTAACCGCTAGGTTAAAATCGAGAAATGGGGATTATACATAGAATGGTTAACCGCTAGGTTAAAATCGAGAAATGGGGATTATACATAGAATGGTTAACCGCTAGGTTAAAATCGAGAAATGGGGATTATACATAGAATGGTTAACCGCTAGGTTAAAATCGAGAAATGGGGATTATACATAGAATGGTTAACCGCTAGGTTAAAATCGAGAAATGGGGATTATACATAGAATGGTTAACCGCTAGGTTAAAATCGAGAAATGGGGATTATACATAGAATGGTTAACCGCTAGGTTAAAATCGAGAAATGGGGATTATACATAGAATGGTTAACCGCTAGGTTAAAATCGAGAAATGGGGATTATACATAGAATGGTTAACCGCTAGGTTAAAATCGAGAAATGGGGATTATACATAGAATGGTTAACCGCTAGGTTAAAATCGAGAAATGGGGATTATTATACTGGGAACTGCCATTACAGTTGTAATATTTTGTTTTCGAAAAAGCCTAGGAGTGGTAGGGCGAGAATAAAAATTAAGAAGTAGATTGATGAGGCAATTTGGCCAATGAGGATATATGGGTCTTCAACTGGTTGTCCTCCAATTCAGGTTAGGATGAATGTGTTGGCTACAAGGGCTCAGAAGAAAATTTTTGTAAATGGTCGAAAGATGAGGCTTCGTTGTTTAGAGGTGTGGATAATAGGCATAATAAAGAGGACTAGAATAGATAGAACAAGGGCTAGGACTCCGCCAAGTTTATTTGGAATAGATCGGAGAATGGCGTATGCGAATAGGAAGTATCATTCTGGTTTAATATGAGGTGGTGTGACAAGTGGGTTGGCTGGGGTAAAATTGTCTGGGTCTCCTAAAAGATTAGGGGCAAATGTTGAAAGGGCTGTGAGGGCTGTAAGTAAGATGATAAAGCCCAGGGCGTCTTTGTATGAATAGAATGCGTGAAATGGAACTTTGTCTGGGTTTGAATTTAATCCGGTTGGGTTGGATGAGCCTGTTTGGTGAAGAAATAGGAGGTGAATTATGCTTGCTCCTGCAATTAAGAACGGGAGAATAAAGTGAAAGGTAAAAAACCGGGTTAAGGTGGCGTTGTCGACTGAGAATCCCCCTCAAATTCATTGAACCAGTTCGTTGCCGATATAGGGGGCTGCTGAGAGAAGGTTAGTAATTACTGTTGCTCCTCAGAAGGATATTTGTCCTCAGGGGAGGACATAACCGACGAATGCGGTGGCTATTACTAGGAATAAGAGGATGACTCCAATGTTTCAGGTTTCCTTAAATATGTAGGATCCGTAATATAAGCCTCGTCCGATGTGTATGTAAATACAGATGAAGAAGAATGATGCGCCGTTGGCATGAAGATTGCGTAAGAGTCAACCGTAATTTACATCGCGACAAATGTGGGCGACAGAAGAGAATGCTAGAGATGTATCGGCTGTAAAGTGTATAGCTAGGAATAATCCAGTAGCGATTTGTGCAATAAGACACACTCCGAGGAGGGATCCAAAGTTTCATCAGGAGGATAAGTTGGAGGGAGTGGGGAGATCAATAAATGAGTTGTTAACAATTTTAAGAAGGGGGTGAGATTTACGGATTACTGGGGCCATTAGGGTAGAAATAAGATTATAAAGAGGGTTAAAAGTTAAGAATAAGAATGGAGATCAATAGGGTAATTACGAAAGTTGATAGGTAGGTTTTAATTAGACCTGAGTGGGAAATTTGGATAGCTTTAATTGGAGGCAGTTGGGAGGTTGAGATACCTTTGGGTCCTATTTTTTCTAGCCAGATAGTGTCTAGGAGGTTAGATATTGTTTTTAGGCCTGTAGATAAAATTTGTATCGGGAGAATGCGATGAATGGTTGTTATAAAGAAAGTTGTGTCAAAAGTTTTTGTTTGGGGGTGGTATAGTGGGGGGGTAGAGGATCAGGATAATTTGGCTAAGTCAATTGCTATGAAAAAAGCTAAAACGGTAACAAAAATGGCGGTAAGTTTTATGGAGAGCGGTATAGTATGAATAAGTGGGTTATTAGGGATGATTAGTTGAAAAATTATTAATCCTGCTAGAATGCTGCCAATTGCTAAACGTTTAAGAGGGTTTAAAATGAGAGGGTGGTTTTCGTTTGCGATTACAACTGGGTTAATTCGTGGAAATGATAGGGAGGCGAAGAAGATAAGACGAAGGCTATAAATGGCGGTGAATGATGTGGCAATAATTGTTAGGATTACAGCTCATGAATTAGCGAAGGAAGAAGTTGCGGATTCAATGATGGCATCTTTAGAAAAGAATCCTGCTATGTATGGGGTGCCTATGAGGGCTAAGCTGCCAATTGAAATACAGGATGTTGTGAATGGAAGGATGTTTTGAAGTCCTCCTATTTTTCGAATATCTTGTTCATCATTAAGGTTGTGAATGATAGAACCTGAACAGAGGAATAATATAGCTTTAAAAAATGCGTGCGTACAGATGTGAAAAAAAGCGAGATGAGGGAAGTTTAATCCGATGGCAACTATTATTAAGCCTAATTGACTAGAGGTGGAGTAGGCAATAATTTTTTTAATATCATTTTGTGTGAGGGCACAGGTTGCAGCAAAAGCTGTTGAGATTGCTCCGAGACATAAGCAGGTTGAAAGAGCAGTTTGATTGTTTTCTAACATCGGGTGAATGCGAACTAGTAGAAAAATTCCTGCAACAACTATTGTACTAGAATGGAGAAGTGCTGATACTGGTGTTGGGCCTTCTATGGCAGAGGCAAGTCATGGGTGGAGTCCAAATTGGGCTGATTTACTTGCTGCCGCTACGATTAGAGCAATTATAAGGTTTGTGCTGACAGTTGAAGAAAAGATGTGATTGAATTCTAAAGAATTGGAGTTTACTAAAAGTCAAGATAGAGCAAATAGGAATCCGATGTCGCCAATTCGGTTGTATAATACTGCTTGAAGGGCTGCTGTTCCGGCATTACTTCGAGCATGATATCAGCCAATTAATATGAATGATATGATTCCGACGCCTTCTCAGCCAATAAAGAGAATAAATATGTTACCTGCTGAGACGAGGATAATTATTGCTAAAAGGAAAATAAGAAGGTATTTAAAAAATGTGTTGATTTTAGGGTCTGCATGTATATATCAAATTGAAAATTCGAGAATATTTCAGGTGACAAATAAGGCAATAGGGGTAAAGATAATGGAGTATAAATCAAATTGGATAGAAAAATTAAGATTCGTTTGGCCTAGAGAGAGTCAGTGCCATGATACTGTAATTATCTCGGATTTTTGGTTAATAAAAAATAGAAGCGGAATAGTTGAAATAAAAAAGGCAGTTTTTACTGCGGTTTTTGTATGGAAAAAAAATTTGATTGAGGTTGAATAAAAAAGGGGAATTGAAATTGAGAAAATTGTTATTAGTAAGCAAGATGAGGTGACCAGGATAAGGTCCATAACTTTTCATGTTGATGGTGTCAAAGAAAAAGTTTTGAGCAAGCCATGGAATCGAACCATGGTTTGAAGAATTAGCAGTTCTTGGCATTCCTTACGAGCTCGGTAAATAGAAGGATGTAAGCCTTCATTTTTAGGACCACAACCTAAGGTTTTGTGTTAAACTATATTCACAGGAGAAAATAAGCTCTGGGTTAATAATAAAAAAAATTGCTGGGATAATGTGAAGAAAGAGAAGTATATGTTCTCGCATTTGAAAGGGGAATAGTGTTTTTAAATGGGTTGGAGTTTGGTTACGTTGGGTAGATCATAGAGTATAGAGGGTATAGGCTGTTGTTAACAATAAATTAATTGCAACAATTAAAAAGGCTTTAGGGGATCAGTTATAGATTGAGGCTATAATTAGGAGTTCTGCTGTAAAGTTTACTGATGGGGGGAGGGCTATATTAAAAAGTAAGGTTACTAATCATCAGGCTCCTGCTAGGGGAAAAATTAATAGTGCTCCTCGGAGAAGGATTATAGTACGGCTGTTTGTTCGTTCATAGGTTGTATTTGCTAGACAGAAGAGGGCGGATGATGTAAGGCCGTGGGCAATTATTATGGTTATAGCGCCTGCGTAGCTTCATTGGGTATTAATAATAGTGGCGGCAATTACAAGGTTTATATGACTAACTGATGACATGGCAATTAAAGATTTGAGATCAGTTTGACGGAGACATAGTGCGGCGGTGGCTAGGATGCCAAAAATTGCAATAAATATAAATAGTGAGGAGGAGTTTACAGAATTTTCTGGAAGAAGAATTGAGAGGCGTATGATTCCGTAGCCTCCAAGTTTCAAGAGGGTTCCAGCAAGAATTATGGATCCTGCAATAGGAGCTTCGACGTGGGCTTTAGGAAGTCATAGATGAAGACAGTATATTGGTATTTTAACAAGAAATGCTAAGTTACATGCAGCTCAAAATAGGCCCGAGAATGTGTGTGAATCAAAAAGTGGTAAGGAAAAGAAGATTAGGGTTGGTGATAAAGACCCTATAGTGAAATAAAAATTTATAATAAAAACCAAAAGTGGAACTGCTCCTACTATGGTATAGAATGCTAAATAAATCCCCGCTTCTAGTCGTCGTTCTTGGGAGCCTCAGCGAGTAATAATAATTATTGTTGGAATTAGAGAGGCCTCAAAAAAAATAAAAAATAATATTAGGTCGGAGGTGGTAAAGGCTAAGAGAGTAGTTAATTGTAAAAATGAGGCGTTAGCAATGTATGTTCGTTGCCGTGAAATAGGTTCTTTAGAAAGTTTACTTTGACTGGCTAGAAGAGTTAGTGGAAAAAGTCAGCATGTCAAAATAGCTAGGGGGCTGGATAGGTTGTCAATTAAAAATAAGTTATTAGAGTAATTGAAGTTTTGTAGAAAGAATCAGGCAATTGAAAAAAAGGAGACAATGAAGCCTTGAATGGTAATATAAGTTCAGAGAAATTTTTTTGGGGTAAAAAGACTTGAGATAAAAATAGTTGATCAGGCTAGAATAAGTATTAGCATTGTAAGAGGTTAAGGGTTTTTAAGTTGTCATTTCCGTGAGATCGTGCAGTGGCAATTATGAGAGAAAGGCCCATTGCAGCTTCACATGCTGAAAGAGTTAATATAATAAGAGGGGTTATAAGTATTGATGTTAAAAAATTTGATGGTCATAATGCAAGGCCAATAAAAATGGTTAGTATTATGGCTTCGAGGCAGAGAAGGGCAGATAGAAGGTGAATTCGGTGAAATGCTAAACCAAGAAGAGCAATAGAAAAAGCTGAGGTAAGAGTGGTGATCATAAAGAGGGACTATGGGGTTGAACCATAATTAGTTGAGTCGAAATCAGCTGTCTTTATTTAGACTAGTTCCTCATTCTGCTCATTCTAGTCCGCCTTGAATTCATTCGTAAATGAGTCCGATGGTTAAGAGAATAAGAATAATTGAGGCTCAAAAAATTGTTGATATTGGAAGAAATTGGGTAGCTCATGGGGAAGGAAGAAGAAGGGCAATTTCTAGATCAAATAGAAGAAATAAAATTGCTACGAGAAAAAATCGTATTGAGTAGGGAAGTCGTGCAGATCCTAATGGGTCAAATCCGCATTCATAAGGTGAGAGTTTTTCTGAGTCTGGGTTTAAAAGTGGAAGTCAAAAACTAACAGCTGCTAAAATAATTGATAAAACTGATGCAAAAATAAAGTAAATAAGCATTATTTTCTCCCGGGGTTCAACTAGGGCTTGATGGTTGGAAGCCACCTGTACTAATTATACTAAGAAAATATGATCCTCATCAGTAAATTGAGACATATAGGAATAATCAAACAACATCTACAAAATGTCAATATCATGCTGCGGCTTCAAAGCCAAAATGATGATTAGAAGTAAAGTGAAAATTAATTTGTCGTATTAGGCATGTAAGAAGAAATATTGAACCAATGATTACGTGAAGGCCGTGAAACCCTGTTGCAACGAAGAATGTTGATCCGTAAACTCCATCAGCGATTGTGAATGGGGCTTCATAATACTCTATTGCTTGAAGTAATGTAAAGTATAATCCTAGGGAAATGGTAAGAAATAAAGATTGAATAGCTCCTTTTCGGTCGCCTTGTATAATGCTGTGATGGGCTCATGTAACTGAGACTCCTGAAGCTAAAAGTACGGCAGTGTTTAGTAGTGGAACTTCAAATGGGTTAAGAGGTGTAATTCCTGTTGGTGGTCAGCATTCTCCAACTTCTGGGGTTGGGGAGAGGCTGGCGTTGTAAAATGCTCAGAAAAAGCCGATAAAGAAAAAAACTTCAGACGTAATAAATAAGATTATTCCGTAGCGTAATCCTTTTTGCACTGGGGGGGTATGGTGTCCTTGATAGGTGCCTTCTCGAACAACATCTCGTCATCATTGGAATATAGTTAAAAGCATGAGAATAAGGCCTAAAGTTATTAGTAGGGATGTATTGAAGTGGAATCATATGGCGAGTCCGGAGGTAAGGAGAAAGGCTGCAGCGGCGCCTGTAAGAGGTCATGGGCTAGGGTCTACTATGTGATATGCGTGTGCTTGGTGGGCCATAAGTATTTTCTTGTAAGTAAAGGCTGAGTAATAGAACAAAGACGTAGGCTTGAATTATTGCAACGGCAATTTCAAGGATTGTAAGGAGGAGAAGCGTAACAAATGTAAGTGAGGAGACAATTAGTGATGAAGATAATATGGCTATTGTAGCTATAGAAATAAGTTGAATTAATAAGTGTCCAGCGGTTAAATTGGCTGTGAGTCGTACGCCTAAAGCTAAAGGACGAATAAATAAGCTAATAGTTTCGATAATAATAAGGATTGGGATCAAAGGGGTAGGAGTCCCTTCTGGTAGAAGATGGCCAAGAGATGCTGTGGCTTGGTTTCGGAAGCCAATTACAACGGTGGCAAGTCATAGTGGGATTGCTAGGCCCAGGTTTAGGGATAGTTGTGTGGTTGGTGTAAATGTATATGGAAGAAGGCCTAAAATGTTTATTCCTAGTAAAAATACTATTACTGATGTTAGTAAAAAGGCTCATTTGTGGCCTGGGATATTTAATGGCAAAAAGATTTGTTTTGTAAATGTTTTAATAAATCATGTTTGTGAAGAAATTACACGATTTGGGAGTCAGCGGTTAGATGGTGTTGGGAATATAAGTCATGGGGCTAACATAGCAATAAGAATAAGAGGTAAGCCGAGTATAGTGGGAGAAGAAAATTGACTAAATAGGTTTAGAGTCATGGTCAGGTTCAGAAAGTGGATTGGGTTTTTTGTGGTTTAGGTGATGGGTCATTTAAAATTTTGTGTGATAAAATTTTTTTAGGGGCTACAATAGAGATAATAATTCATGAGGAAAAAAAAATGAAGAATCATGGGTCTGGAATTAGTTGAGGCATTCATTAAGGGTGGTTTGAATCACCTATCTACAGCTTAAAAGGCTGTTGCTGTCATATAGCTTCTTAATGAGGAATCTTGAGAAATTATTGATCAGTTTAAAAAATTTGTGATTGGTAGTGCTTCAATTACAATTGGTATAAAACTATGATTGGCTCCACAAATTTCTGAGCATTGGCCGTAATAAAGACCAGGTCGTGAGATTAAAAATGATGCTTGATTTAGACGTCCTGGGATTGCGTCAGTTTTTACACCTAAAGTTGGAACAGCTCAGGAATGAAGAACGTCATCAGCGGTAATAAGGGTTCGTGTGGCTATGCCAATTGGGGAAATTATTCGATTGTCCACTTCAAGAAGGCGAAATTGACCTGGCAGAAGATCTTTAGTGGGTAGTATGTAAGAGTCAAAGTTAATGTTAGAAAAATCTGAGTATTCATAACTTCAGTATCATTGGTGTCCAATAGCTTTAATTGTAATGTCTGGGTTGCTAATCTCGTCTATCAAGTAGAGAATTCGGAGGGATGGGAGGGCAATAACAATAAGAATAATCGCTGGTATGATTGTTCATACTATCTCGATTTCTTGAGCGTCAATGGTGTTAGTGCTGGAAAGTTTAGTGGTTATTAAAGTGGTAATGATATATAATACTAGGGTACTGATTAAGAATACTGCTATAAGTGTATGATCATGAAAATGAAGAAGTTCTTCTATAATGGGTGATGCTGCATCTTGAAATCCTAATTGCGTTGGGTGTGCCATTAGAAATGCACAGGGATTTAACCTGTGATTTTACCTTGACAAGGTAATGTTATTGTTAACTAGCATTTCTAAAACAAAGCTATGTTTGGCTTGAAACCATATAAGTAAAATTATCGTCCGATTTTAATAGAAAAAGCAGATTCTTCAAAGGTATGATAGTGAGGGGGAAAGCCTAGAAGTCATTCAACGTTTGTTATTGTGAGGTCGGCTCCGGAGAAATGTCGTTTAGCTGAGAAAGCCTCTCAAATAATGAATATTATTAAAATTACTGCTACCAAGGAGATTAGGGATCCAATTGATGATACTGTATTTCATAGAGTATAAGCGTCAGGATAATCTGAGTAGCGTCGAGGTATTCCGGCTAGGCCTAGAAAATGTTGTGGGAAAAAAGTAAGATTAACCCCTACAAATATAACACCAAAGTGAATTTTTGTTCATGAGTCGTGGAGGGTGTAACCAGTAAATAATGGGAATCAGTGGACAAAGCCTGCTATAATGGCAAATACTGCTCCTATAGATAGGACATAGTGAAAATGGGCAACGACGTAGTAAGTATCATGAAGGACAATGTCAATTGAGGAGTTGGCGAGGACAATTCCTGTTAATCCTCCGACAGTAAATAAGAAAATAAATCCAAGTGCTCACAGTATTGGAGCTTCTCATTTAATAACCCCGCCATGTATAGTAGCTAATCAGCTAAATACTTTTACTCCTGTTGGGATAGCAATAATTATTGTAGCTGATGTAAAGTAAGCGCGAGTGTCAACATTAAGGTCAGTTGTAAATATGTGGTGGGCTCAAACAATGAATCCTAGAAGACCAATTGATATCATTGCTCAGACTATTCCTATATAGCCAAATGGTTCTTTTTTACTTGAGTAAAATGCTACGACATGGGAGATGATTCCAAATCCTGGAAGAATTAAAATGTAAACTTCTGGGTGACCAAAAAATCAAAATAAGTGTTGATATAGAATTGGGTCTCCTCCCCCAGCAGGGTCAAAAAATGTTGTATTAAGGTTTCGATCAGTAAGAAGTATAGTAATGCCTGCAGCTAAGACTGGGAGTGAGAGGAGAAGAAGAACAGCTGTAATTAAGACTGATCAAACAAATAATGGTGTTTGATATTGAGTAATAGATGGGGGTTTTATGTTAATGATAGTAGTGATAAAATTAATAGCACCTAAAATAGATGAAACACCGGCCAAATGAAGAGAAAAAATAGTTAAGTCAACAGATGGGCCCGCATGTGCAAGATTTCCGGCTAGAGGTGGGTAAACAGTTCACCCAGTTCCTGCCCCGGCTTCAACTGCGGAAGAAGCTAAGAGTAAGAAGAATGAGGGGGGAAGGAGTCAGAAGCTTATATTATTTATTCGTGGAAACGCCATGTCTGGCGCGCCAATTATAAGGGGTACTAGTCAGTTTCCAAAGCCGCCAATTATAATGGGTATTACTATAAAAAAAATTATTACGAATGCATGAGCGGTAACAATGACATTATAAATTTGGTCATCCCCAAGAAGGGTTCCTGGTTGGCTTAATTCAGCGCGAATTAGAAGGCTTAGGGCAGTGCCCACCATTCCGGCTCAAGCGCCAAACACAAGATATAAGGTACCAATGTCTTTATGATTTGTTGAAAAGAGTCAGCGAGTAATTATCACGGGTAAGAATACAAATAATAAGTTTCCGGGGCTTCTCCCGTTTTTAAAAACCGGGAGAAGTGATTTAGATCCCTGGAAAGAGTATTAAGTTGATATATACAACAGAAAGGTTTTATCTTAATAAAAGTATCTGAGTTGCATTCAGAAGATGTGGGTTAATATCCTACAAGTCTTATCAGGAGCTAGAAGATTTTAACTTCTACTTAAAGCTTTGAAGGCTTTTGGTCTAAATTATCCTAAGTTCCTAGATTAAAGTAATAATAGTTGGTGAAATTGGGAGAAGAAAAATGGTTGATGAGTTAAAAATAGCTAAAATGGAAGGTTTTTTAAAGGGTGAGCGTCAAATGGTTTGTGATGAGGTTGTGTTAGGGGCTATTGTAAGAGAAAGAATATAAGTTAGGCGAATGTAAAAGAATAGCGCTAAGAGGGATGCGAGGAGGATTAAGCTTGTTAATAAGATGGCATGTTGCTTAATAAGTTCAAAGGAAATTATAAGTTTTGGGGCAAAACCTGTGAGTGGGGGTAGGCCGCTAAGGGAGAGAATAGTTAGTATTAAGGTTGTTGAAAGGACTGGGGTTTTAGGTCAGGATAGTGTTAGTTGAGAAATTTTTGTGGTATTTAAAATAATAAGGGAGGTAAATATTGTTGCTGTTATTAAAATATATAAGATGAAGTTGAATATTGTTAAGGTTGGGTTTAGTTTGATAATAATAATTATTCAGCCTAAGTGACCAATTGAGGAGAATGCCATAATTTTTCGGATCTGTGTTTGGTTAATTCCTCCTCAGCCTCCAATTAAAATTGAGGTAAATCCTAGAATTATTATAAGTTGAAGGTTGGTTGACTGGGAGATTTGAATAAGGAGGGCTATTGGGGCAATTTTTTGCCAGGTGGAAAGAATTAGTCCTGTTGAAAGGGGGATACCTTGTAAGACTTCTGGCATTCAAAAATGAAGTGGTGCTAAGCCAAGTTTTATGCAGATTGCAATAGATAAAGAAACAGCTGTGAGTTCTGATGAAGAGGAGATAAATCATTCTCCTGAAAGTCATGCATTAATTAATGCAGAAAACAAAATTAAGGCGGAAGCTGCTGCTTGAGTAAGAAAGTATTTTGTTGCGGCTTCAATGGCTCGTGGGTGGGGGTTTTTCGTTATTAGTGGGATAATAGCTAGCGTGTTAATTTCTAATCCTAATCAAGCTAACATTCAATGGTGGCTTGCAAGGGTGATTGTAGTGCCTGTAGCTAGACTAGAAATAAAAATAAATAGGGCTAATGGGGTCATTAGTAGAGGAAGGGGTTTAACCAACATTTTTGGGGTATGGGCCCAAAAGCTTAATTAGCTGACTTTACTAAAAAGTAGTATATTGGGAGTACAAAGAGTTTTGATCTCTTAGGTATAGGTTCAATTCCTGTCTTTTTAAGGAAGGGAGGGGGTTTGAACCCCTATGGGTCTCCCTATCAAGGAGGTCCTTATCTTTCGGGCACGCTTCCTAGGCGATTGGTGGGGAAATAATAGTGGAGATTGGTATAGAAATTTGTCAAAGTGTAGCAGCTAATGTGATTGGTAAAAAGTTTTTTCAGACTAAGTGTATAAGTTGATCGTATCGGAATCGTGGGTAAGAGGCACGAATTCAAAGAAAAATTATTGAAAGGATGGCTGCTTTAGTTATTAAGGAGGTGGTTGTTATGGAGAGAATGATGATTGATGAGCCGAGAAATAAGATGGTTGAGAATGTATTTATTATGAGGATGTTAGCATATTCTGCTAGAAAAAAAAGGGCAAATGGTCCTCCAGCATATTCTACATTGAAGCCTGAGACAAGCTCTGATTCTCCTTCGGTGAGGTCAAATGGTGCTCGGTTGGTTTCAGCAAGGGTGGAGATATATCATATGGCTGCGAGTGGTCATAGGGGGAGAATTATTCATGTATATTGTTGTGTAATTGCAAAGTTTGTTAGGGTGAAGCCGCCAACTAAAAATACAGCACATAAGATAATTAGGGCTAATGTAACTTCATACGAAATTGTTTGTGCTACTGCTCGGAGAGCGCCAATTAAAGCGTATTTAGAATTGGAAGCTCATCCAGAACCAAGAATGGCATATACAGTTAGACTTGAAATGGCTAAGATAAATAGAATGCTGAGGTTAAGGTCTGAGAATGCGATTGGCATGGGAAATGGGGTTCATATAATTATTGCTAGTGTTAAGGCTAGGGTTGGGGCGATAAGAAATAGAATTTGGGATGATGTGGATGGTCGAATAGGTTCTTTAATAAAAAGTTTTACTCCATCAGCAATAGGTTGAAGAAGGCCATATGGTCCGACAATATTGGGTCCTTTACGATGTTGTATATATCCAAGTACTTTACGTTCAATAAGGGTGAAAAATGCTACTGCTAGGAGCACTGGGACAATAAAAAGAAGAGGAAGAATCAAGAAAAAGATTTTGGACATAGTTAGTGAGGGGATTTGAACCCCTGGGGAAAGGGTTTAGACCTTTTGCATAACCAGGCTCTGCCACGCTAACATTTCTTCTCTAAAAATTTTATGTAGACTGAAGTTGGTTGAGTTGAAGTCACTAGTTTTCAGTTATGGTTTATTATTACATTGACCATGTTTTTTCGGTCCTTTCGTACTGGAAAAAACTCTTTATAGATAGAAACCGACCTGGATTACTCCGGTCTGAACTCAGATCACGTAGGGTTTTAATCGTTGAACAAACGAACCTTTAGTAGCGGCTGCACCACTGGGATACCCTGATCCAACATCGAGGTCGTAAACCCATTTGTCGATATGAGCTCTTGAAATGGATTGCGCTGTTATCCCCAGGGTAACTTGGTTCGTTGATCAAAATAATTTGGATCAATTTTTGTCAATGTATTGATTTTTAGAACTGTAGTTCTTAAATAAGGAAATAGTTCCTTTCATCAAGGAGGTTGTGTTGTACTCCGTGGTCACCCCAACCGAAAACTAGAAATCAGGGAGGCGTATTGGTTTGGTTTAAAAATAGCTGGTGTTTCTGAGTTTAAAGCTCCATGGGGTCTTCTCGTCTTATATTAATATCCCCGCTTCTTCACGGGGAGATCAGTTTCACTGATTAAAAGGGGGAGACAGAATAACCCTCGTGATGCCATTCATACTAGTCCCTATTTAAGGAACAAGTGATTGTGCTACCTTCGCACGGTTAGGGTACCGCGGCCGTTAAATAAATCACTGGGCAGGCTGGACCTTGTATATTTTGTCACAAGGCGATGTTTTTGGTAAACAGGCGGGGTTAGTTGTTTGCCGAGTTCCTTCCTCTTTTTTAAATCTTTCCTGAAATGTTCTTGTGTAAGGTTAACGCTTAATAAGATAGTTTTTTCTTGGGGGGTTACTATAACTTTTTCATAGGCGATGAGTTCCGGTGAGTTGTTCATTCCGGTTTATGTTTACATTTATGGAGAAGGTCTTCTTCTTGTTACTAGTTCTAGCATAAGGTTTTCCATAATTTTATGGAATCATTCAGTAGAGATTAAGGGTTTTGGAAAATTGTTGGAATTAATTTAATCTATGTGAAAGCTTTAACGCTTTTATAAAGGTGGCTGCTTTTAGGCCCACTTAGTCATTTGAAAAAACATTACCCTGTCTTTTAGGTTGGATCCTTGTTCAAATAAGCTGAACCTTATTTGAATGGCTTTTAAGTTTGTAGAAGTATTAGTTGTTATTAAAAACTTAAAGTAGGACTAATATCCTTTTCCTGAATAACCAGCTATCTCTAAGTTCGGTAGGTTTATCACCTCTACTTGAAAATCTTCCCACCATTTTGCAACATGGATGGGTTTGCCCATAAGGCTGTTTTGAAGTAGCTCACTTAGTTTCGGGGGGTCAAACTTTATATTCTTTTTGCTTGGTTTGACTGGCTAGACCATGATGCAAAAGGTACAAGATTTAATCTTTGCTTTGTTTTGTTTAAATATTATTTCATTGTTATTTCATCTTTCCCTTGCGGTACTATATCTAAAGCTCCAGATGATTTTTTTCGATCGCCTCTACTAAAATATGAAAATGTTTTATTTGTTTAAGAAACAGAAATTTAGGTCATAAGAGGGGAATTGGGCTAGGTTTAGGACTTCAAAATGATTTGAGTTGAACAAATATAATTGCGGTGTAAGCGGAATGCTTTAATTAAGCTACATTTTGTTTTCCAAGCACACTTTCCAGTACGCTTACCGTGTTACGACTTACCTCTTCTTAATGGTGATTAGTTGTTATTTACTGAGAAATAAGATATTGAAGAGGGTGACGGGCGGTGTGTACGCGTCCCAGCGCCTAATTAAAAAGAACACTCTATTTTCTTTTTACTGCTAAATCCGCCTTCGTGACTGTGTTTCATGAAGTCTTTCGTTATATTCTATGTTAGAAATTGTAGCCCATTTCTTTCCAATTCGTTGGCTGCACCTTGACCTGACGTTTTGATGTAAAAATCTTTTAGCTCACTAATTGGCATTCATAGGGTAAGCTTGCGACGGAGGTATACAGGCTGAGTGGCTAGAAGTGGTGAGGTAAAGCGGGGAAAATCGATTATAGAACAGGCTCCTCTAGGTGGGTGGGACACCGTCAAGTCCTTTGGGTTTTAAGCTTGGGCTCGTAATCCCCTGGCGGTTGAAGTGTGGGTAAATATTTTACGGCTAGGCATAGTGGGGTACCTAATCCCAGTTTGTTTCCTAGCTGTCGTGTATTCAAGTGGTAATGTTAGAATAACTTTCGTGTTTGATTTTCTAGAGAACAAGTGTGTCACAACTTGGTTTAAATTTTATTCTAATCTGTTAATTACTTTAATCACGCTTAACGCCGATGTTTATCAATTTGAGCTTATGGTGTAGCCGCGGCGGCTGGCACCGGATTTGCCAGCTCTGTTTACTTTGACTGAGTCAAGCTGTCGCTTATTGACAATGTTTATCACTGCTGAATACCCTTGAGGGCGTGGCGAGGCTAGGTGTGATGGGCAAAATAAGTGTGCCTGATACCAGCTCCTTGTTCTGGGTTAGAAGTTAAGGGCGTTTTCACGGGTGTGCTGATACTTGCATGTGTAAGTTAGGTAATAATTGATACTAAGGCTAGGACCAAACCTTTATGTTTATAGAGCTTTTTAGGGCTCATCTTAGCGTTTTCAGCGCTATGCTTTAAATTTAAGCTATATGAAC